AATGAATTGCCTGATAAAAAGGATTACCTTGATAGGGTAAATCATGCAGTTTTCTGCATTCATTGACTGATTTATATATTATTTATGAAGAAGGTTTTATATTTAATAGAATTAAACTATTTCTAAAAGTATCAAAAACTTTTGTGCATCATACACCAAAATATATTTATATAAAAAGATAAGCTAATAAAGCTACTGGGTTCATACCCCATTTATAAAGGTTATAATCCTTTTCTTTTTAATTTTTAATAATTCATCAAAAATTTTATTTATTACAATTATAATTATTGGGACCTTAATTACAGTTACATCTAATTCTTGGTTAGGAGCTTGAATAGGTTTAGAAATTAATTTGTTATCTTTTATCCCCCTATTAAGAGATAATAATAATTTAATATCTACAGAAGCTTCTTTAAAATATTTTTTAACCCAAGCTTTAGCTTCAACTGTTTTATTATTTTCTTCAATTTTATTAATATTAAAAAATAATTTAAATAATGAAATTAATGAATCTTTTACATCCATAATTATTATATCAGCTTTACTATTAAAAAGTGGGGCCGCTCCTTTCCATTTTTGATTTCCTAATATAATGGAAGGATTAACATGAATAAATGCTTTAATATTAATAACTTGACAAAAAATTGCACCTTTAATACTAATTTCTTATCTTAATATTAAATATTTATTATTAATTAGAGTAATTTTATCAGTAATTATTAGAGCTATCGGAGGATTAAATCAAACTTCTTTACGAAAATTAATAGCATTTTCTTCTATTAATCATTTAGGATGAATATTAAGATCTTTAATATTTAGAGAATCAATTTGACTTATTTATTTTTTTTTTTATTCATTTTTATCATTTGTACTAACATTTATATTTAATATTTTTAAATTATTTCATTTAAATCAATTATTTTCTTGATTTGTTAACAGAAAAATTTTAAAATTTACATTATTTATAAATTTTTTATCATTAGGAGGACTACCCCCATTTTTAGGATTTTTACCAAAATGACTTGTAATTCAACAATTAACATTATGTAATCAATATTTTTTATTAACATTAATAATAATATCAACTTTAATTACACTATTTTTTTATTTACGAATCTGTTATTCTGCTTTTATAATAAATTATTTCGAAAATAACTGAATCATAAAGATAAATATAATTAGTAACAATACTAATATATATTTAATTATAACTTTTTTTTCAATTTTTGGATTATTTATAATTTCTTTATTTTATTTTATATTTTAAGGCTTTAAGTTAATAAAACTAATAACCTTCAAAGCTATAAATAAAGAAATTTCTTTAAGCCTTAGTAAAAATTACTCCTTCAAAATTGCAGTTTGATATCATTATTGACTATAAGACCTAACAAAATTTGTCCTTATTTGATTAAGAAGAATAAATCTTATAAATAGATTTACAATCTATCGCCTAAATTTCAGCCACTTAATCAATAACCGCGACAATGATTATTTTCTACAAATCATAAAGATATTGGAACTTTATATTTTATTTTTGGAGCTTGAGCTGGAATAGTCGGAACATCATTAAGAATTTTAATTCGAGCCGAATTAGGTCATCCTGGAGCATTAATTGGAGATGATCAAATTTATAATGTAATTGTAACTGCACATGCTTTTATTATAATTTTTTTTATAGTTATACCTATTATAATTGGTGGATTCGGAAATTGATTAGTACCTTTAATATTAGGTGCTCCTGATATAGCATTTCCACGAATAAATAATATAAGATTTTGATTACTACCCCCTGCTCTTTCTTTATTATTAGTAAGAAGAATAGTTGAAAACGGAGCTGGAACAGGATGAACTGTTTATCCACCTTTATCTGCTGGAATTGCCCACGGAGGAGCTTCAGTTGATTTAGCTATTTTTTCTTTACATTTAGCTGGAATTTCTTCAATTCTAGGAGCTGTAAATTTTATTACAACTGTAATTAATATGCGATCAACAGGAATTTCATTAGATCGTATACCTTTATTTGTTTGATCAGTAGTTATTACTGCTTTATTATTACTATTATCATTACCAGTATTAGCGGGAGCTATTACTATATTATTAACAGATCGAAATTTAAATACATCATTTTTTGACCCAGCTGGAGGAGGAGACCCTATTTTATACCAACATTTATTTTGATTTTTTGGTCATCCTGAAGTTTATATTTTAATTTTACCTGGATTTGGGATAATTTCTCATATTATTAGACAAGAATCAGGGAAAAAGGAAACTTTTGGTTCTTTAGGAATAATTTATGCTATATTAGCTATTGGATTATTAGGATTTATTGTATGAGCTCATCATATATTCACAGTCGGGATAGACGTAGATACACGAGCTTATTTCACTTCAGCTACTATAATTATTGCAGTTCCTACTGGTATTAAAATTTTTAGCTGATTAGCTACTTTACATGGAACTCAACTTTCTTATTCTCCAGCTATTTTATGAGCTTTAGGATTTGTATTTTTATTCACAGTAGGAGGATTAACAGGAGTTGTTTTAGCTAATTCATCAGTAGATATTATTTTACATGATACTTATTATGTAGTAGCTCATTTTCATTATGTTTTATCAATAGGAGCTGTATTTGCTATTATAGCAGGTTTTATTCATTGATACCCTTTATTTACTGGATTAACATTAAATAATAAATGATTAAAAAGTCAATTTATTATTATATTTATTGGAGTAAATTTAACATTTTTCCCTCAACATTTTTTAGGATTAGCTGGAATACCTCGACGATACTCAGATTATCCAGATGCTTACACAACATGAAATATTGTGTCTACTATTGGATCAACTATTTCATTATTAGGAATTCTATTCTTTTTTTTTATTATTTGAGAAAGTTTAGTATCACAACGGCAAGTAATTTATCCAATTCAATTAAATTCATCTATTGAATGATACCAAAATACTCCACCAGCTGAACATAGATATTCTGAATTACCACTATTAACAAATTAATTTCTAATATGGCAGATTAGTGCAATAGATTTAAGCTCTATATATAAAGTATTTTACTTTTATTAGAAAATAAATGTCTACATGAGCTAATTTAGGTTTACAAGATAGAGCTTCTCCTTTAATGGAACAATTAATTTTTTTTCACGATCACGCATTATTAATTTTAGTAATAATTACAGTATTAGTAGGATATTTAATATTTATATTATTTTTTAATAATTATGTAAACCGATTCCTTTTACATGGACAACTTATTGAAATAATTTGAACTATTTTACCAGCAATTATTTTATTATTTATTGCTCTTCCTTCTTTACGTTTACTTTACTTATTAGATGAAATTAATGAACCATCCGTAACTTTAAAAAGAATTGGTCATCAATGATATTGAAGATACGAATATTCAGATTTTAATTCTATTGAATTTGACTCATATATAATTCCAACAAATGAATTAACAACTGATGGATTTCGATTATTAGATGTTGATAACCGAGTAATTTTACCTATAAACTCTCAAATTCGAATTTTAGTAACAGCTGCTGACGTTATTCATTCTTGAACAGTTCCCGCTTTAGGAGTAAAAGTTGATGGAACACCAGGACGATTAAACCAAACTAATTTCTTTATTAATCGACCAGGTTTATTTTATGGTCAATGTTCAGAAATTTGTGGGGCTAACCATAGATTTATACCAATTGTAATTGAAAGTGTTCCTGTGAATCACTTTATTAAATGAATTTCTAGAAATAATTCTTCATTAGATGACTGAAAGCAAGTATTGGTCTCTTAAACCATTTTATAGTAAATTAGCACTTACTTCTAATGATCAAAAAATTAGTTAAATATATAACATTAGTATGTCAAACTAAAATTATTAAATAATTAATATTTTTTAATTCCACAAATAGCACCAATTAGATGATTATTATTATTTATTATTTTTTCTATTACATTTATTTTATTTTGTTCTATAAATTATTATTCTTATATTCCAAATTCACCTAAATCTAATGAATTAAAAAATATTAATTTAAATTCAATAAATTGAAAATGATAACAAATTTATTTTCCGTATTTGACCCTTCAGCTATTTTTAATTTATCACTTAATTGATTAAGAACATTTTTAGGAATTTTAATAATCCCATCAATTTACTGATTAATACCTTCTCGTTATAATATTGTATGAAATTCAATTTTATTAACTCTTCATAAAGAATTTAAAACTTTATTAGGACCATCTGGTCATAATGGATCTACTTTTATTTTTATTTCTTTATTTTCATTAATTTTATTTAATAATTTTATAGGATTATTTCCGTATATTTTTACAAGAACAAGTCATTTAACTTTAACTTTATCTTTAGCTTTACCTTTATGATTATGTTTTATAATATATGGTTGAATTAACCATACACAACATATATTTGCTCACTTAGTCCCTCAAGGAACACCTGCTGTTTTAATACCTTTTATAGTATGTATTGAAACTATTAGAAATATTATTCGACCTGGGACATTAGCTGTCCGATTAACTGCTAATATAATTGCTGGACATCTATTATTAACTCTTTTAGGAAATACAGGACCTTCTATATCTTATTTATTAGTCACATTTTTATTAACAGCTCAAATTGCTTTATTGGTATTAGAATCAGCTGTAGCTATAATTCAATCTTATGTATTTGCTGTATTAAGAACTCTATACTCTAGAGAAGTAAATTAATGTCTACACACTCAAATCACCCTTTTCATTTAGTGGATTATAGTCCATGACCATTAACAGGAGCTATTGGAGCTATAACAACTGTATCAGGTATAGTAAAATGATTTCATCAATATGATATATCATTATTTTTATTAGGTAATATTATTACTATTTTAACAGTATATCAATGATGACGAGATGTATCACGAGAAGGAACATATCAAGGTTTACATACTTACGCAGTAACTATTGGTTTACGTTGAGGAATAATTTTATTTATTTTATCAGAAGTTTTATTTTTTGTAAGATTTTTTTGAGCTTTTTTTCATAGAAGTTTATCACCCGCTATTGAATTAGGAGCATCATGACCTCCTATAGGAATTATTTCATTTAATCCATTTCAAATTCCTTTATTAAATACAGCTATTTTATTAGCTTCAGGAGTCACTGTGACTTGAGCTCATCATAGTCTTATAGAAAATAATCATTCACAAACTACTCAAGGTTTATTTTTTACAGTTTTATTAGGAGTATATTTTACGATACTTCAAGCTTATGAATATATTGAAGCTCCATTTACTATTGCGGACTCAGTTTATGGATCAACATTTTATATGGCAACAGGATTTCATGGAATTCATGTATTAATTGGAACAACTTTTTTACTAGTATGTTTATTACGACATTTAAATAATCATTTTTCAAAAAATCATCATTTTGGATTTGAAGCAGCTGCATGATATTGACATTTTGTTGATGTAGTTTGATTATTTTTATATATCACAATTTACTGGTGAGGAGGATAATTTAATATTAGTTAAATTTATATTAATTTCATTAGTATAAATTTAACTAAATTTATTAATAATTAATTATCTATATAGTATAAAAGTATATTTGACTTCCAATCATAAGGTCTATTAATAAATAGTATAGATAATTTTTTCTATTATTTTTATTGCTTTATTAATTTTATTAATTACAACTATTGTTATAATTTTAGCTTCAATTTTATCAAAAAAAGGTTTAATTGACCGAGAAAAAAGATCCCCATTCGAATGCGGATTTGACCCAAAATCTTCATCTCGATTACCATTTTCCTTACGATTTTTTTTAATCACTATTATTTTTTTAATTTTTGATGTAGAAATTGCATTAATTTTACCTATAATTATTATTATTAAATATTCTAATATTATAATTTGAACAATTACTTCTATTATTTTCATTTTAATTTTATTAATTGGTTTATACCATGAATGAAATCAAGGAATATTAAATTGATCAAATTAATATTTATATATATATATATATATAAAGGGTTGTAGTTAATTATAACATTTGATTTGCATTCAAAAAGTATTGAATATTCAATCTACCTTATTAATTGAATATGAAGCGATTGATTGCAGTTAGTTTCGACCTAACCTTAGGTAATTATTATACCCTTATTCTTTAATTGAAGCCAAAAAGAGGCGTATCACTGTTAATGATATAATTGAATTTTAAATTCCAATTAAGGAAGTATGGTGATCAAGTAAAAGCTGCTAACTTTTTTCTTTTAATGGTTAAATTCCATTTATACTTCTATTTATATAGTTTAAATAAAACCTTACATTTTCATTGTAATAATAAAATACTATATTTTTATAAATTACTAAAATTAATTCATTATATCCAAAGATTTAATAATCTCCGTAACATCTTCAATGTCAAACTCTAAATATAAGCTATTTGGATATAAAAATAATAAAAAATTTATTAAAATTAAAATTCAAAATACAAATAATATTAAATAAATTTTTAAAGAATTATTATGTATCAAAAATAAAGTTTTAGAGTAAGTAGATAATTTTTGGTATAAATGCTGGCCCCCAAAATATTCTGATCAACCTTGATCAAAACTTTTTACAATTAATTGACCGTAATTCAAAGGATAAAAAATTATTCCATAAGTTCTAATATAAGGTATAAACCATATAGACCCTAAAAAAGTTCTTAAATTATATATAAACAAAGATTTATTTAAAAAATATAAATTTCTTAAAGAAACTAAATATCCAAATAAACCCCCCATAATACATACAAATAATGTTAATAATTTTATATAAATAGGTAAACAAATTATATAAGGAAAAGGAAAAATTAATCAATTTAATATTCTACCTCCAATAATTCTTATAATTAATAACCCTAATATTCCACGAAGTATAATTCAACTTTCATCATTTAATATGTTTAAACTACCACAATTTAAATCCCCAGTTATTGAATAATAAACTAATCGAAATGAATATCTAACAGTTAAACCTGTAGAAAAATAATATAAAAAAAATGAAAATATATTAACATTTCTAATTCTAACAATTTCTAAAATTATATCCTTAGAATAAAATCCAGCTAAAAAAGGTATACCACATAAAGCTAAATTAGACACATTAAAACAAGCTGAAGTTAAAGGTATATGAATTCTCAATCCTCCTATTAAACGAATATCTTGAGAATTATTTATATTATGAATAATAGCCCCAGCACATATAAATAATAATGCTTTAAATAAAGCATGAGTTAATAAATGAAATATAGCTAATTTTAAAAATCCTATAGACAAAATTCTTATTATTAAACCTAATTGACTTAAAGTAGATAAAGCAATAATTTTCTTTAAATCAAATTCAAAATTAGCTCCTAACCCAGCCATAAATATAGTTAATCCAGATAATAATAATAATAATTGTCCTAACCAAGAAGTTCTTAAAATAATATTAAATCGAATTAATAAATATACACCAGCTGTAACTAAAGTAGAAGAATGAACTAAAGCAGAAACAGGAGTAGGAGCAGCCATAGCTGCTGGTAATCAAGAAGAAAAAGGAATTTGAGCTCTTTTAGTTATAGCAGCTAATATTATTAATCTTCCAATTATTAATATTTCAAATTCGTTTTGTATAATTTCTAAATAAAAAATATAATTTCATCTTCCATAATTTAATATTCAAGCAATAGCAAGAAGAAAAGCTACATCTCCAATTCGATTAGATAAAGCAGTTAACATACCAGCATTATAAGATTTAATATTTTGAAAATAAATAACTAAACAATAAGAAACAAGTCCTAATCCATCTCATCCTAATAAAATTCTAATTAAATTTGGTCTAATAATTAATAATATTATTGATAAAACAAATATTAATACTAATATAATAAATCGATTAATATTATTATCATTTCTTATATATTCTTTTCTATAAAAAATTACTAAAGAAGCAATTATAAGAACAAAAGATATAAATAATAAACTTATTCAATCAAAAAGAAAAGTTATAACAATTCTAGAAGAATTTAAAGAAACTACTTCTCATTCAATAAAATAAATTATATTATTTAACAAAAAATATAAACTTAATAAAAAACATGATAAACTAATAGAAATTAAATAAATAAATCTAATTCTACAAATTGATAAATATTTCACGATCTAAAATGAATTAATTCATATCACTAACACCACAAATTAGTATTTTTTTTAAACTATTTAAATATAATCATAATATAAATGATTCTCTTTTTAAAATTAATAAATTTAAAGGTAATCAATGTAAAAATATTAATAAATACTCCCGAATTTTTCCTCTTCTAAATGAATACACCCCAGAAAATAATTTCCCATGTTGACTAAAAGAATATAAATATAAAGTATAAGCAGCTCTAAAAAAAGATAATAATGATAATATAATTATAGAAATTCAAGATCAAGAAACAATTCTATTTAATAAAGAAATTTCTCCTAATAAATTTAATGTAGGAGGAGCTGCTATATTGGCTGATCTTAATAAAAATCATCATAAAGTTATTGAAGGTATAAAATTTAATAACCCCTTATTGATTAATATTCTTCGACTCCCAAGACGTTCATAAGATACATTAGCTAAACAAAATAACCCAGAAGAACATAAACCATGAGCAATTATTAATGTATAAGAACCAGATAAACCTCAATATGTCATAGTTAAAAGTCCTGATAAAACAATTCCTATATGAGCAACAGATGAATAAGCAATCAAAGCCTTTAAATCAGTTTGACGTAAACAAACTAATCTAACTAATACACCTCCTACTAATCTAATTCTAATTCAAACAAATCTATACTTCAAATTTATTAGTTGTAAAAAAGCAATAACTCGTAATAACCCATAACCTCCTAATTTTAATATAATACCTGCTAAAATTATAGAACCAGAAACTGGAGCTTCAACATGAGCTTTAGGTAATCATAAATGAACTAAAAATATTGGTATTTTTACTAAAAAAGCACATAACAAACAAAAATATAACAAATCATAATTAAATATAAAATTATTTATTAAATAAAAATTTATAGAACCAATTTTATTTATAACATAAAAAATACCAATTAATATAGGTAAAGAAACTAATAAAGTATAAAACAATAAATATACACCCGCCTGTAAACGTTCTGGTTGATAACCTCATCCTAAAATCAAAAATAATGTAGGAATTAGTCTTCTTTCAAAAAATAAATAAAATATAAACAATCTTATTCTTGAAAAAGTTAAAATTAATAGTAATAATAAAATAACAATATTTAATAAAAATAAATTTTTATAATTATTATATTTATTAATTCTTTCTCTAGCTAATAATATTAATGAACAAATTCATAAACTTAATAAAATTAATCCATAAGATAATATATCACAACCTAAAAAATAAGAAATTTCTGATCAATAATTTATAAAATTATTTATTACTAAAAAAATAAATCTAATAAAAACTATTATAATTTGTACCATTCAATATATATTATTTATAAAACAAAGAGGAGTTAAAAATAATAAAAAAAAAATAATTTTTAACATTATATAATTCTAAAAGATTGAAAATAATCATTTCCATGAGTACGAATTATAGAAATTAAAATTGATAAACCTAAAGCTCCCTCACATACTCTAAATGTTAAAAATATTATTCTAAAATAATTTTCATAATTTAGTATATTTAAATAAATAAATAATATAAAAAATAATATTAAAACAATAAATTCTAAACTTAAAAGTATTGAAAGTAAATGTTTTCGATTAGACACAAAACAAAATAATCCTAAAATAAATAAAATTATAGGTAAACTTCAATATAAAATTATAATCATTAGTTTTAATAGTTTAATAAAAACATTGGTCTTGTAAATCAAAAATAAGATTATTTCTTTTAAAACTTCAAGAGAAAAGATATTTCTTTTTCATTAATCCCCAAAATTAATATTTTAAATAAACTACCTCTTGAAATTATTCAATTAATATTATACTCATTAATTATTACTACCTCTATTATTTTTCTAAATATAATTCATCCATTAGCTTTAGGATTAACTTTATTAATTCAAACAATTTTTGTATGTATATTAACCGGTTTAATAACTAAAAGTTTTTGATATTCATATATTTTATTTTTAATTTTTTTAGGAGGAATACTTGTATTATTTATTTACGTAACATCTTTAGCTTCTAATGAAATATTTAATTTATCAATTAAACTAACTGTATTTTCTTCATTAATTTTACTTTTTATAATAATTTTATCACTTGTTATTGATAAAACTTCTTTTTCTCTATTCTTAATAAATAATGATATACAATCCATTATTAATATAAATTCTTATTTTATAGAAAATTCTTTATCTTTAAATAAATTATATAATTTTCCTACAAATTTTATTACAATTTTATTAATAAATTATTTATTAATTACCTTAATTGTTGTTGTAAAAATTACAAAATTATTTAAAGGACCTATTCGAATAATATCTTAATTAATGAATAAACCTTTACGAAATTCTCACCCCTTATTTAAAATTGCTAATAACGCTTTAGTAGATTTACCAGCTCCAATTAATATCTCAAGATGATGAAATTTTGGATCATTACTTGGATTATGCTTAATTATTCAAATTTTAACCGGATTATTTTTAGCTATACACTATACTGCTGATATCAATTTAGCTTTTTATAGTGTTAATCATATCTGTCGAGATGTTAATTATGGTTGATTATTACGAACTTTACACGCTAACGGTGCATCATTTTTCTTTATTTGTATTTATTTACATGTAGGACGAGGAATCTATTATGGTTCATATATATTTACTCCAACTTGATTAATTGGAGTAATTATTTTATTTTTAGTAATAGGAACAGCTTTTATAGGTTATGTATTACCTTGAGGACAAATATCATTTTGAGGAGCTACTGTAATTACTAATTTATTGTCAGCTATTCCTTATTTAGGTATAGATTTAGTTCAATGATTATGAGGTGGATTTGCTGTTGATAATGCTACTTTAACTCGATTTTTTACATTTCATTTTATTTTACCATTTATTGTTCTTGCTATAACTATAATTCATTTATTATTTCTTCATCAAACAGGTTCAAATAACCCTATTGGGTTAAATTCTAATATTGATAAAATTCCTTTTCATCCATATTTTACATTTAAGGATATTGTAGGATTTATTGTAATAATTTTTATTTTAATTTCATTAGTATTAATTAGACCAAATTTATTAGGAGATCCTGATAATTTTATTCCAGCTAATCCTTTAGTTACACCTGCTCATATTCAACCAGAATGATATTTTTTATTTGCTTATGCTATTTTACGATCAATTCCAAATAAACTAGGTGGAGTTATTGCATTAGTTTTATCAATCGCAATTTTAATAATCTTACCTTTTTATAATTTAAGAAAATTTCGAGGAATTCAATTCTATCCAATTAATCAAGTTATATTTTGATCTATATTAGTTACAGTAATTTTATTAACTTGAATTGGAGCTCGACCAGTCGAAGAACCTTATGTATTAATTGGACAAATTCTAACTATTGTGTATTTCTTATATTATTTAGTAAATCCATTAATCACAAAATGATGAGATAATTTATTAAATTAAATAGTTAATGAGCTTGAATAAGCATATGTTTTGAAAACATAAGATAGAATTTAATTTTCTATTAACTTTACTAAAAAAAATTATTATAATAAAGAAAATAATAAAATTTTAAATCCAATAAAAAATAATAAATAATTTAAAGAAAAAGATAAAAAACATTTTCAAGCTAAATATATTAATTTATCATAACGAAATCGAGGTAAAGTACCTCGAGCTCAAATAAAAACAAAAGAAATAAAAGTTAATTTTATATAAAATAATAAATTAAATACATCACATCCTAAAAAGATAACACAAAATAATATTCTTATAAATAAAATTCTTGCATATTCAGCTATAAAAATTAAAGCAAAACCCCCTCTTCTATATTCTACATTAAACCCTGAAACTAATTCTGATTCTCCTTCAGCAAAATCAAAAGGAGTACGATTAGTTTCAGCTAATGAAATAGTTAATCATACTAAAGCCATAGGAAATAAAATAATTAAAAATCATATATAAACTTGATAAAAATAAAAATAAATTATATTATAACTTCCAATTAAAAAAATGAAAGATAATAAAATTAAAGCTAAACTAACTTCATAAGAAATAGTTTGAGCTACAGCTCGTAAACCTCCTAATAAAGCATAATTAGAATTAGAAGATCAACCAGCTACTATAACTGTATAAACCCCTAATCTAGTACAACATAAAAAAAATAAACCTCCTAAATTAAATGAATATAACTTCACAAAAAAAGGTATACATATTCAAACAAATAAAGATAAAAATAAAGAAAAAATTGGAGAAATATAATATCTTAAATAATTAGATAATAAAGGATAAGTTTGTTCTTTTGTAAATAATTTAATTGCATCACAAAAAGGTTGAGGAATTCCTATTAAACCAACTTTATTAGGACCTTTACGAATCTGAATATATCCTAAAACTTTTCGCTCTAATAAAGTTAAAAAAGCTACACTTACTAATACACAAATAATTAATAATAAACTTCCAATTAATGATAAAATAAATTCTATATAAAACAAGTACTATTTGTAATAAAAATCACATAAATAAATTCTAAATTTATTGCACTAATCTGCCAAAATAGTTTTATATTAATAATATTCTTATAAAAAATATAATTATTTTAATATTTGGTCCTTTCGTACTAAAATATTATAATTTTTTAAAGATAGAAACCAACCTGGCTTACACCGGTTTGAACTCAGATCATGTAAGAATTTAAAAGTCGAACAGACTTAAAATTTGAACGGCTACACCCAAAATTATATCTTAATCCAACATCGAGGTCGCAATCTTTTTTATCGATATGAACTCTCCAAAAAAATTACGCTGTTATCCCTAAAGTAACTTAATTTTTTAATCATTATTAATGGATCATTTATTCATAAATTAATGTTTTTAAAAATTAAAAGTTTTTTAAATTTTAATATCACCCCAATAAAATATTTTTATTTATTAAAATTTAATTAATCTTTATAATTAAAATAAAAAAAAAATATAAAGATTTATAGGGTCTTCTCGTCTTTTAAATAAATTTTAGCTTTTTGACTAAAAAATAAAATTCTACAAAAATTTTAAATGAAACAGTTAATATTTCGTCCAACCATTCATTCCAGCCTTCAATTAAAAGACTAATGATTATGCTACCTTTGCACAGTCAAAATACTGCGGCCATTTAAAATTTTTCAGTGGGCAGGTTAGACTTTATATATAATTCAAAAAGACATGTTTTTGTTAAACAGGCGAATATTATTTTTGCCGAATTCTTTATTTAAACTTTTCATAAAAATTAATTTTTACATTATTATATACTAATTTTATCATTATTGCTTAATTTTAATAATTAAAATTAACATTTTAATAAATAATTAAAATTTAATAAATAATTTAATTTATAAAATAAATTATAACATATTTTTTAATAATTGCTAATTCTAAGCATATATTTATTAAATTTATTTAATATTTTTAAAACTTTATTTTATAGCTTATCCCATAAAATATTAAAATTATAAACTAATTAATTAAATAAATAATTAAGTAAATTTATAATTTCTAAATTAAATTTATTTCTTAAAAAACTAGATACCTTTAAAAACGAATAACATTTCATTTCTAATATAATATTATAAATAATTTTGTTACATTAACTTAAATATTATATTAACTCTTTTAAAATCGAGAAAAATAAATATTTATTTTTTATTTAATAAACACTGATACACAAGGTACAATAAATTAAATTTTCTTTTAAAATAAAATTTTTTCAAATTATTTCAATTTTCTTTTACAATACTAATAAACTATTATTAAAATTATTTTTTCTTTAAACAATACTAAAACTTTAAATTTTATAGTTATTTCTAATAATTAAATAAAAAATAATAAAAATTAATAAATAAAAACTAAATCAATTTATATTGATTTGCACAAAAATCTTTTCAATGTAAATGAAATACTTTACTTAATAAGCTTTAAATTGTCATTCTAGATACACTTTCCAGTACATCTACTATGTTACGACTTATCTTACCTTAATAATAAGAGCGACGGGCGATGTGTACATATTTTAGAGCTAAAATCAAATTATTAATCTTTATAATTTTACTACTAAATCCACTTTCAAAAATTTTTTCATAATTTTATCCATATAAATATATTTATTGTAACCCATTATTACTTAAATATAAGCTACACCTTGATCTGATATAAATTTTTATTAAAATTATTGAATATTATTATTCTTATAAAATATTCTGATAACGACGGTATATAAACTGATTACAAATTCAAGTAAGGTCCATCGTGGATTATCGATTACAAAACAGGTTCCTCTAGATAGACTAAAATACCGCCAAATTTTTTAAGTTTCAAGAACATAACTATTACTACTTTAGCAATTAATTTACATTTTAAATAATAGGGTATCTAATCCTAGTTTTTTATTAAAATTTTTTAACTTCAATTATATTTTTATATAATAATTTAAATATAAAATTTCACTTAATATATTTAATTTTATTATCATTAATAAATTTAATTTAATTAATACTAAAAAAATTTATTTGTATTAGTGGTATAACCGCGACTGCTGGCACCAATTTGGTCAATACTTTTTAATATTGCTATTTCTAAATTTCTTTAATTAATAATATTAATTACTGCGATTAAATTTATATATCTATTTTTAAAATAAATATATAATCATACAAAAATTTACATATAAATCAAATTAATAACAAATTTTTAAGCCAAAATAAAACTTTAA